GTCCTTGTAGCTTATACTAAAGCATAGCACTGAAGATGCTAAGATGGTTACCTATATTCCCAAGGACAAAAGACTTAGTCCTAACCTTACCGTTGATTGTTGCTAGACATATACATGCAAGTATCCGCGCCCCAGTGTAAATGCCCTTCCCCTACTACTCGACCTAGGCAGAGGAGCAGGTATCAGGCACACTCAACCTGTGGTGGCCCAAGACGCCTTGCTTAGCCACACCCCCACGGGCACTCAGCAGTAATTAACATTAAGCAATAAGTGAAAACTTGACTTGGCCATAGCAATCCACAAGGGTTGGTTAATCTTGTGCCAGCCACCGCGGTCATACAAGAGACCCAAATTAACTGTAGTACGGCGTAAAGAGTGGTGACATACTATCATACCAACTAAGATCAAAATATAGTCGAGCTGTCATAAGCCCAAACTACACTTAAGATCACTCTGAAGACAATCTTAGCGCTCGCGATTGATAAGACCCACGAAAGCTAAGGCACAAACTGGGATTAGATACCCCACTATGCTTAGCCCTAAATCTTGATACTTAGTCCACTAAAGTATCCGCCCGAGAACTACGAGCACAAACGCTTAAAACTCTAAGGACTTGGCGGTGCCCCAAACCCACCTAGAGGAGCCTGTTCTATAATCGATAACCCACGATGTACCTAACCACCCCTTGCCAAAACAGCCTACATACCGCCGTCGCCAGCTTACCTCTACTGAGAGTGTAGCAGTGAGCACAACAGCCCTAACCGCGCTAGCAAGACAGGTCAAGGTATAGCTCATGGAGTGGAAGAAATGGGCTACATTTTCTAAGCTAGAAAACTACGGAGAGGGGTGTGAAACCACCCCTGGAAGGCGGATTTAGAAGTAAAGTGGGATAATAAAGCCTACTTTAAACTGGCCCTGGGGCACGTACATACCGCCCGTCACCCTCATCACAAACCACCCAAGCCTAATAGTTAATGCCACACCCAACCAAAGATGAGGTAAGTCGTAACAAGGTAAGTGTACCGGAAGGTGTACTTAGCATATCCAAGACGTAGCTATAAGACGAAAGCGTTCAGCTTACACCTGAAAGATATCCATAACCTATCGGATCGTCTTGAGCCCAAATCTAGCCCAACCCACTCAAGCTAGTTACACCTAAAAATCTACTCAACCACTAAACTAAAGCATTACCAAAACTTAGTATAGGTGATAGAAAAGACTAACCCACTGGCGCAATAGAAAGTCGTACCGTAAGGGAAAGATGAAATAATAATGAAAAACCAAGCAACAAACAGCAAAGATAAACCCTTGTACCTTTCGCATCATGATTTAGCAAGAACAACCAAGCAAAACGAACTTAAGCTTGCCTTCCCGAAACCTAAGCGAGCTACTTACAGGCAGCTATTCTGAGCGAACCCGTCTCTGTTGCAAAAGAGTGGGATGACCTGTCAGTAGAGGTGAAAAGCCAACCGAGCTAGGTGATAGCTGGTTGCCCGTGAAATGGATCTAAGTCCTACCTTAACTTCCCCTACCAGTGAACCTCAACCAACCACCTCACCGTGGAGAGTTAAGAGCAATTTAAAGGGGGTACAGCCCCTTTAAAAAAGAATACAACCTCTCCTAGCGGATAAACCCACCTTTCCCACCATGTAGGCTTTAAAGCAGCCATCAATAAAGAATGCGTCAAAGCTCACCCACTTAAAAATCCAAAAACATTATGACTCCCTTACCCCCAACGGGCCAATCTATGCCTATAGGAGAATTAATGCTAAAATAAGTAACTTGGAGTCCACTTCTCTCAAGCGCAAGCTTACATTTCCCCAAATTATTAACAGACCAACTAATACTGCAACTTCAACAAGCCTAAGTATTACCCCCCCCCCGTTACCCCAACACTGGAGCGCTCACTAAGAAAGATTAGAATCTGTAAAAGGAACTAGGCAAACCCAGGGCCCGACTGTTTACCAAAAACATAGCCTTCAGCCAACCAAGTATTGAAGGTGATGCCTGCCCAGTGACACATGTTCAACGGCCGCGGTATCTTAACCGTGCAAAGGTAGCGCAATCAATTGTCCCATAAATCGAGACTTGTATGAACGGCTAAACGAGGTCCTAACTGTCTCTTACAGACAATCAGTGAAATTGATCTTCCTGTGCAAAAGCAGGAATAAACTCATAAGACGAGAAGACCCTGTGGAACTTTAAAATCAGCGACCACCCCTACAAATAACCTTAAACCTACCAGGCACACTACTCCAAAGCACTGGTCCACATTTTTCGGTTGGAGCGACCTTGGAGAAAAATAAATCCTCCAAAAATAAGACCACACCTCTTGACCAAGAGCAACACCTCTACGTGCTAACAGCAACCAGACCCAATACAATTGATTAATGAACCAAGCTACCCCAGGGATAACAGCGCAATCTCCTTCAAGAGCCCATATCGACAAGGAGGTTTACGACCTCGATGTTGGATCAGGACATCCTAATGGTGCAGCCGCTATTAAGGGTTCGTTTGTTCAACGATTAACAGTCCTACGTGATCTGAGTTCAGACCGGAGCAATCCAGGTCGGTTTCTATCTATGATACACTTCCCCCAGTACGAAAGGACCGGGAAAGTGAGGCCTATACTACAAGCACGCCTCCCCCTAAGTAATGAACCCAACTTAATTACCAAAAGGACACCCACCCCTCACACCCTAGATAAGGGCCAGCTAGTGTGGCAGAGCCTGGCAAATGCAAAAGGCTTAAACCCTTTACCCAGAGGTTCAAATCCTCTCCCTAGCCTCAAAACCCGTGACTTGATCTTCTACCACAGCCTACCTCACTATATTCCTATCCTATGCTATCCCGATCCTACTCGCAGTAGCCTTCCTAACCTTAGTTGAACGAAAAATCCTAAGCTACATACAATCCCGCAAGGGCCCTAACATCGTAGGCCCCTTCGGACTTCTACAACCAGTAGCAGATGGAGTAAAACTGTTTATTAAAGAACCCATCCGTCCCTCTACCTCTTCCCCTCTCCTCTTCATTATCACCCCTATACTAGCCCTCCTATTAGCAATCACAATTTGAACCCCCCTCCCCATGCCCTTCCCCCTTGCCGACCTAAACCTAGGCCTTCTCTTTCTACTAGCTATATCCAGCCTAGCAGTATACTCAATCCTATGATCCGGATGAGCTTCCAATTCAAAGTATGCCCTAATTGGAGCACTACGAGCCGTAGCACAAACTATCTCCTATGAAGTAACACTAGCTATCATTCTCCTATCTGTAATCCTATTAAGCGGTAATTATACCTTAAACACCTTAGCTATTACCCAAGAACCACTGTACCTAATTTTCTCCTCTTGACCACTCGCAATAATATGATACATCTCTACACTTGCAGAAACAAACCGTGCCCCATTCGACCTCACAGAAGGAGAATCCGAACTAGTCTCTGGTTTTAACGTAGAATATGCCGCAGGACCATTCGCCCTATTCTTCCTAGCTGAATATGCCAATATTATACTAATAAACACATTAACTGCCATTCTATTCCTGAACCCCAGCTCATTTAACCTCCCCCCTGAATTATTCCCAACCATCCTCGCCATAAAAGTACTACTCCTCTCTTCCGGCTTCCTATGAATCCGAGCCTCATACCCTCGATTCCGCTATGACCAATTAATGCACTTACTATGAAAAAACTTCCTCCCACTAACACTAGCACTATGCCTCTGACACACCAGCATACCAATCTGCTACGCAGGTCTTCCACCCTCCCTAAGAACCAAGGGAATGTGCCTGAACACAAGGGTCACTATGATAAAGTGAACATAGAGGTGTACTAGTCCTCTCATTTCCTAATACAACTCTTAGAAAAGCAGGAATCGAACCTACACAAGAGAGATCAAAACTCTCTATACTCCCTTTATATTATTTCCTAGTAAGGTAAGCTAACAAAGCTATCGGGCCCATACCCCGAAAATGATGGTTCAACTCCCTCCCCTACTAATGAACCCCTATGCAAAACTATTGTCAACAATAAGTCTTCTGCTAGGAACCACAATTACAATTTCAAGCAACCACTGAGTAATAGCCTGAACAGGACTGGAAATTAACACCCTCGCCATTATCCCTCTCATTTCAAAACCCCATCACCCACGCGCTATTGAAGCTACAATCAAATATTTTCTAGTACAAGCAGCCGCTTCAGCATTAGTCCTTTTCTCAAGCCTAATAAACGCATGATTTACAGGACAGTGAGATATTACCCAACTAAACCATCCAACATCCTGCCTACTACTAACAACTGCAATTGCAATAAAACTCGGACTAGTACCTTTCCATTTCTGATTCCCAGAAGTACTCCAAGGCTCCTCCCTAACCACAGCCCTACTCCTGTCTACAGTAATAAAACTCCCCCCAATCACTATTCTCTTCCTGACATCCCATTCTCTAAACCCAACACTACTAACCATTATAGCCATCGCCCCAGCTGCCTTAGGCGGATGAATAGGATTAAACCAAACACAGCTACGAAAGATCCTAGCCTTCTCATCCATTTCCCACCTTGGCTGAATGACCATTATCTTAGCCTATAGCCCTAAACTCACACTACTAACCTTCTACCTATATTCCTTAAACACTATCACCATCTTCCTCACCCTGAACAAAACCAAAGCCCTAAAACTACCCACAATAATAACTTCATGATCAAAAACCCCCACCTTAAACGCAACCCTCATATTAACTTTACTATCCCTAGCAGGACTACCTCCACTATCAGGATTCCTACCCAAATGACTTATCATTCAAGAACTTACTAAGCAAGAACTAACTACAGCAGCCACAACCATTGCCATATTCTCACTACTAAGCCTATTCTTCTACCTCCGCCTCACATACTACTCTACAATTACACTCCCACCAAACTCAACAAACCACATAAAACAATGGCACATTAACAAACCTACAAACACCACAATTGCCATTTCAACTTCCCTATCAATCTTACTATTACCACTATCCCCTATACTTCTGACCATAACTTAGAAACTTAGGATAACTAAACCGAAGGCCTTCAAAGCCTTAAACAAGAGTTAAACCCTCTTAGTTTCTGCTAAGACCCGCAAGATACTAACCTGCATCTCCTGAATGCAACCCAGGTGCTTTAACTAAGCTAGGGCCTTATCTATCTAAGTCCTAGACAGGTGGGCCTCGATCCCACAAAACTCTAGTTAACAGCTAGACGCCCAAACCTAACAGGCTTCCGTCTAAAAAATAGACCCTGGCACACTTTTAGTGTACATCAATGAGCTTGCAACTCAACATGAACTTCACTACAAGGTCGGCAAGAAGGGGAATTAAACCCCTGTAAAAAGGACTACAGCCTAACGCCTATGACACTCAGCCATCTTACCTGTGACTTTCATTACCCGATGACTATTCTCAACCAACCACAAAGATATCGGTACCCTATATCTAATCTTTGGAGCATGAGCTGGTATAGTTGGAACTGCCCTAAGCCTACTTATTCGAGCTGAACTTGGCCAACCCGGAACACTGCTAGGAGACGACCAAATCTACAATGTAGTCGTCACCGCCCATGCCTTCGTAATAATTTTCTTTATAGTAATGCCAATCATAATCGGAGGATTCGGAAACTGACTAGTCCCTCTCATAATTGGCGCCCCAGATATAGCATTCCCCCGTATAAACAACATAAGCTTCTGACTTCTACCACCATCATTCATACTCCTACTAGCCTCATCCACAGTTGAAGCAGGGGCAGGTACAGGCTGAACCGTATATCCACCACTAGCTGGCAATCTAGCCCACGCCGGAGCCTCAGTCGACCTAGCCATCTTCTCCCTCCACCTAGCAGGTGTATCCTCTATCCTAGGAGCAATCAACTTCATCACAACATCCATCAACATAAAACCCCCAGCCCTATCACAATACCAAACTCCCCTGTTCGTATGATCCGTCCTAATCACCGCTGTCCTACTCCTACTCTCACTCCCAGTCCTCGCCGCAGGCATTACAATACTACTAACCGATCGAAACCTAAACACCACATTCTTTGACCCCGCTGGAGGAGGAGACCCAATCCTTTACCAACACCTCTTCTGATTCTTTGGCCACCCAGAAGTATACATCCTAATCCTTCCCGGATTCGGAATCATCTCCCATGTAGTAACCTACTATGCTGGCAAAAAAGAACCATTCGGCTACATAGGCATAGTATGGGCTATACTATCCATTGGGTTCCTAGGTTTTATTGTATGAGCCCATCATATATTCACTGTAGGAATAGACGTGGACACACGAGCATACTTCACCTCCGCCACTATAATCATCGCCATTCCAACCGGCATCAAAGTCTTCAGCTGATTAGCCACACTACATGGCGGAACCATCAAATGAGACCCTCCCATACTATGAGCCCTAGGGTTCATTTTCCTATTCACCATCGGAGGACTAACAGGAATCGTGCTAGCAAACTCCTCACTAGACATTGCCCTGCACGATACATACTACGTAGTCGCCCACTTCCACTACGTCCTATCCATAGGAGCAGTCTTTGCCATCCTAGCAGGCTTCACCCACTGATTCCCACTATTCACAGGATACACACTACACCCTACATGGGCTAAAGCTCACTTCGGGGTAATATTTACAGGCGTAAATCTAACCTTCTTCCCACAACACTTCTTAGGACTAGCCGGCATGCCACGACGATATTCCGACTACCCAGATGCTTACACCCTATGAAACACCATATCCTCCATCGGCTCACTCATCTCAATAACAGCAGTAATTATACTAATATTCATAATCTGAGAAGCCTTCGCATCAAAACGAAAAGTCTTACAGCCCGAACTGACCGCCACCAACGTGGAATGAATCCACGGCTGCCCTCCCCCATACCACACCTTCGAAGAACCAGCCTTTGTCCAAGTACAAGAAAGGAAGGAATCGAACCCTCATATGCTGGTTTCAAGCCAACCGCATCTAAACCACTCATGCTTCTTTCTTATGGGATGTTAGTAAACCCATTACATGGCCTTGTCAAGGCCAAATCACGAGCGAAACCCCCGTACATCCTACTATGGCCAACCACTCTCAACTTGGATTCCAAGATGCTTCATCCCCAATCATAGAAGAGCTCGTAGAATTCCACGACCACGCTTTAATAGTCGCACTAGCCATTTGCAGCTTAGTCCTATACCTCCTCGCACTAATACTAATAGAAAAACTGTCCTCAAACACCGTTGACGCACAAGAAGTAGAACTAATCTGAACCATTCTCTCAGCAATTGTCCTTATCCTACTTGCCCTACCATCCCTACAAATCTTATATATAATAGATGAAATTGACGAACCCGACCTAACACTAAAAGCAATCGGACATCAATGATACTGAACCTACGAATACACAGACTTCAAAGACCTGACATTCGACTCCTACATAACCCCCACAACAGAACTACCTCAAGGGCACTTCCGACTACTGGAAGTTGACCATCGAGTCATCGTCCCCATAGAATCCCCCATCCGCATCATCATCACAGCCAGCGATGTCCTTCACTCATGAGCAATCCCCACCCTAGGAGTAAAAACAGATGCAATCCCAGGCCGATTGAACCAAACCTCTTTCATCACAACTCGACCTGGAATCTTCTATGGCCAATGCTCAGAAATCTGCGGCGCCAACCATAGCTACATGCCAATCGTAGTAGAATCCACCCCTCTTCCTCACTTCGAAAACTGATCATCATTACTATTATCCTAATCACTAAGAAGCTATGTTACAGCACTAGCCTTTTAAGCTAGAGAGAGAGGATCTCACAACCCTCCTTAGTGATATGCCTCAACTCGATCCAAACCCATGATTCCTCACTCTACTCATATCATGAACAACCCTCTCATTAATTATCCAACCCAAACTACTAATATTCACCTCTACTAACTCACCATCCCCCAAACCCAAAACAACCCCCAAAATCACCCCCTGAACCTGACCATGAACCTAAGCTTCTTCGACCAATTCATAAGCCCATGCCTCCTAGGAATCCCACTAATCCTACTCGCAATACTATTCCCTGCCCTACTACTACCAACACCCAATAACCGATGAATCACAAATCGTCTCTCAACCCTCCAACTATGGCTTCTCAACCTAATTACAAAACAACTAATAATACCACTAAACAAAACAGGCCACAAATGAGCCCTAATCCTCACATCACTAATAATATTACTCCTCACAATCAACCTCCTCGGACTACTACCATATACCTTCACCCCAACTACACAACTATCAATAAACATAGCCTTAGCCCTACCACTCTGGCTCGCTACCCTACTCACAGGTCTACGAAACCAACCCTCAACATCCTTAGGACACCTACTCCCTGAAGGAACCCCAACGCCACTCATCCCCGCCCTAATTATAATTGAAACAACCAGCTTACTAATCCGCCCACTAGCACTAGGCGTCCGCCTAACAGCAAATCTCACAGCAGGACACCTACTCATTCAACTCATTTCCACAGCTACCACCGCCCTCCTTCCAATTATGCCCACAGTATCAATCCTAACTACAACAATCCTACTTCTACTAACCATTCTAGAAGTAGCCGTAGCCATAATCCAAGCCTATGTTTTCGTCCTTCTACTAAGCCTATACTTACAAGAAAATATCTAATGGCCCACCAAGCACACTCCTACCACATAGTAGACCCAAGCCCATGACCCATCTTTGGGGCAGCTGCTGCCCTACTAACAGCCTCCGGACTAGCCATGTGATTCCACCACAACTCCATACAACTCCTAAGTCTCGGCCTACTCTCCATAGCCTTAGTCATACTCCAATGATGACGAGACATTGTACGAGAAGGCACATTCCAAGGTCATCACACACCCACAGTTCAAAAAGGCCTACGATACGGAATAATCCTCTTCATCACATCCGAAGCATTCTTCTTCTTAGGCTTCTTCTGAGCATTTTTCCACTCCAGCTTAGTACCCACCCCAGAACTAGGTGGACAATGACCCCCAACAGGCATTAAACCCCTTAACCCCCTTGAAGTCCCCCTTCTAAACACAGCCATCCTCCTAGCCTCAGGAGTCACTGTCACATGAGCACACCACAGCATCACAGAAGGCAACCGAAAACAAGCAATCCACGCACTAACACTCACAATCTTACTCGGATTCTACTTCACAGGACTCCAAGCAGCAGAATACCACGAAGCACCACTCTCAATTGCCGACGGAGTATACGGCTCAACTTTCTTCGTCGCAACCGGATTCCACGGACTCCACGTAATCATTGGGTCTTCTTTCTTATCTATCTGCCTCCTACGATTAATCAAATTCCACTTTACATCCAACCACCACTTCGGATTCGAAGCAGCAGCTTGATACTGACACTTCGTAGACATTATCTGATTATTCCTCTACATAACAATCTACTGATGAGGATCCTGCTCTTCTAGTATACTAATTACAATTGACTTTCCAATCTCTAAAATCTGGTAGAACCCCAGAGAAGAGCAATTAACATAATCACATTCATACTAAGTCTATCCTTCGCACTATGTATAATCCTAATAACACTAAACTTTTGACTAGCCCAAACTACCCCAGACCCTGAAAAACTATCCCCCTACGAATGTGAATTCGACCCCCTTGGCTCCGCTCGCCTCCCATTCTCCATCCGCTTTTTCCTCAGTAGCAATTCTATTCCTACTATTCGACCTAGAAATTGCACTCTTACTTCCCCTCCCATGAGCCACCCAACTTCAATCCCCCATTACAACCCTAACCTGAACCTCCACCATCATCCTCCTACTCACCTTAGGACTCATCTATGAATGAACACAAGGAGGCCTAGAATGAGCAGAATAAAACAGAAAGTTAGTCTAACCAAGACAGTTGATTTCGACTCAACAAACCATAGCCAAACCCTATGACTTTCTCCATGTCACTCCTACACCTAAGCTTCTACTCAGCCTTCACTCTAAGCAGCCTAGGACTAGCATTCCATCGTACACATTTAATCTCCGCCCTCTTATGTTTAGAAAGCATAATACTAGCCATATACATCGCCCTATCAATCTGGCCTATCGAAAACCAAGCAACATCTCCCACCCTCATACCCATACTCATACTCACATTCTCAGCCTGCGAGGCTAGCACAGGCCTAGCAATACTAGTAGCCTCCACCCGAACCCACGGCTCAGACCACCTACACAACCTAAACCTACTACAATGCTAAAAATCATCATCCCAACAATCATACTCCTCCCTATAACCCTCCTATCCCCACAAAAACTTCTATGAGCTAACACCACCACCCATAGCCTACTAATTGCCACTCTCAGCCTACAATGACTTCACCCCACATACTACCCACTTAAAAACACAACTCAATGAACAGGCATCGACCAAATCTCATCCCCCTTACTAACCCTGTCCTGCTGACTATTACCCCTCATAATCCTAGCAAGCCAAAACCACCTACAACACGAACCACCAACACGAAAACGAACCTTCATCACAACACTAGTAGTAATCCAACCATTCACCATCCTGGCATTCTCAACCACCGAACTAGTACTATTTTATATCTCATTTGAAGCTACCCTCATCCCTACCCTCGTACTAATCACCCGATGAGGTAACCAACCAGAACGACTGAGCGCAGGCACCTATCTACTATTCTACACCCTAATCAGCTCACTACCACTACTAATCACGATCCTATACCTACATACCCAAACCGGCACCCTCCACCTAACAATACTAAAACTCACCCACCCAATCCTCACAACCTCCTGAACCAACCTACTATCAAGCCTAGCCCTACTAATAGCATTTATAGTAAAAGCCCCCCTATATGGACTCCACCTATGACTACCCAAAGCCCACGTAGAAGCTCCAATTGCAGGGTCCATATTACTTGCAGCTCTCCTACTAAAACTAGGCGGATATGGTATCATACGAATCACCCTCCTAACTACCCCCCTCTCAAATTACTTACACTACCCATTCATCGCCTTAGCCCTATGAGGCGCACTAATAACTAGCTCAATCTGTCTTCGCCAAACTGACCTAAAATCTCTAATCGCCTACTCATCTGTAAGCCACATAGGCCTAGTCATTGCCGCAGGCATAATCCAAACCCACTGATCATTCTCAGGGGCAATAATCCTTATAATCTCCCACGGTTTAACCTCCTCAATACTATTTTGCCTAGCTAACACAAACTACGAGCGCACACACAGCCGAATCCTTATACTCACTCGAGGTCTCCAACCCCTCTTACCACTTATAGCCACCTGATGGCTCCTAGCAAACTTAACAAATATAGCCCTACCACCCACCACAAACTTAATAGCAGAATTATCCATCATAATCGCACTATTCAACTGATCCACACCCACAATCATCCTGACCGGCACCGCAACTCTCCTAACCGCCTCATACACACTATTCATATTACTAACAACCCAACGAGGGGCCCTACCAAACCACATTACATCCATTCAAAATTCAAACACGCGAGAACACCTCCTAATAACCCTCCACATCATCCCAATACTACTCCTAATTCTTAAACCAGAAATCATCTCTGGACTTCCCTCATGCAAGTATAGTTTCAACCCAAACATTAGACCGTGACTCTAAAAATAGAAGTTAAAACCTTCTTACCTGCCGAGGGGAGGTTTAACCAACAAGAACTGCTAATTCTTGTATCTGAGCCTAAAACCTCAGCCCCCTTACTTTTAAAGGATAACAGCAATCCATTGGTCTTAGGAACCACTTATCTTGGTGCAAATCCAAGTAAAAGTAATGGAAAAAACACTGCTACTTAACACCTCAATACTACTTACACTAGTAATCATCCTCACCCCCACACTACTACCACTACTATCAAAAAACTTCAAAAACTCCACAATCACCGCCACACGCACCATCAAAACCGCCTTCCTAATTAGCCTAGCACCAATAACACTCTTCCTCTACTCAGGTACAGAAAGCATTACTTCCAACTGAGAATGAAAATTCATTACAAACTTCAAAATCCCCCTCAGCTTTAAAATCGACCAATACTCCATACTATTCTTCCCCATTGCATTATTCGTAACATGATCCATCCTCCAATTCACAGCATGGTACATAAACTCAGAACCCTACCTCATAAAATTCTATTCCCACCTCCTAATCTTCCTAGTCGCCATACTAATCCTGACCCTCGCCAACAACATATTCCTACTATTTATCGGCTGAGAAGGTGTAGGAATCATATCATTCCTCCTAATCGGCTGATGACAAGGCCGAGCAGACGCCAACACAGCTGCACTCCAAGCCATACTCTACAACCGAATCGGAGATATCGGTCTTATCCTAAGCATGGCCTGACTTGCCTCCACCACAAACACCTGAGAAATCCAACAAACCTTCATCAACACCAAAACCCCAACCCTACCTCTTCTAGGTCTCATCCTTGCCGCCACAGGAAAATCAGCTCAATTTGGACTACACCCATGACTACCAGCAGCCATAGAAGGCCCAACCCCTGTCTCCGCCCTACTCCACTCAAGCACCATAGTAGTCGCCGGAATCTTCCTACTTATTCGTACCCACCCAATACTTTCTAACAACCAAACCGCTCTCACCCTATGCCTATGCCTAGGAGCCTTATCCACACTCTTCGCTGCCACATGCGCTCTCACACAAAACGACATCAAAAAAATCATTGCTTTTTCCACATCCGGCCAACTAGGCCTAATAATAGTCACAATCGGACTAAACCTGCCACAACTAGCCTTCCTCCACATTGCAACACACGCCTTCTTCAAAGCCATACTATTCCCATGCTCAGGATCAATCATCCATAGCCTAAATGGAGAACAAGACATCCGAAAAATGGGGGACTTGCAAAAAATACTCCCAACAACCACCTCCTGCCTAACTATCGGCAACCTAGCACTAATAGGAACCCCATTCCTAGCCGGATTCTATTCAAAGGACCTCATCATTGAAAACCTAAACACCTCATACCTAAACACCTGAGCACTTCTCCTAACACTCCTAGCCACATCATTCACTGCCACCTACAGCCTACGCATAACTCTCCTAGTACAAACAGGATTTACCCGCATAATTCCAACACCCCCAATAAACGAAAATAACCCAACAATCATTAACCCTATCACCCGTCTCGCCCTAGGTAGCATCATAGCAGGCCTCCTCATCACATCCTACACCATGCCCATAAAAACACCCCCAATAACTATGCCTACAACCACAAAAACTGCAGCAATTATCCTCACAATATTAGGCATCATCCTAGCCCTAGAACTCTCAAACATAACCCACACCCTAATCCTCCCAAAACAAAACCCTCTTTTAAACTTCTCCACCTCACTAGGATACTTCAACCCTCTAACACACCGACTCAACTCCACAAACCTACTAAGCAACGGACAAAACATTGCCTCCCACCTAATTGACCTATCCTGATACAAAAAAATAGGACCTGAAGGACTCGCCAATCTACAGCTCATAATAACTAAAACCTCAACTCCCCTGCACACCGGACTAATCAAAACCTACCTAGGATCCTTCGCACTATCCATCCTCATCATCCTTTCAACATATAGACCCAAAATTAATGGCCCCAAACCTACGAAAATCCCACCCCCTACTAAAAATAATCAACAACTCCCTCATCGATCTCCCCACCCCACCAAACATCTCCGCTTGATGAAACTTTGGATCCCTATTAGGCATCTGCCTAATAACCCAAATCCTAACCGGCCTACTCCTAGCCACGCATTACACTGCAGACACAACACTAGCCTTCTCATCCGTTGCCCACACATGCCGAAACGTACAGTACGGCTGACTGATCCGCAACCTTCATGCAAACGGCGCTTCACTATTCTTCATCTGCATCTACCTCCACATCGGCCGCGGACTTTACTACGGATCATACCTCTACAAAGAAACCTGAAACACAGGAATCATCCTCCTACTCACCCTAATAGCAACCGCCTTTGTAGGATATGTCCTACCATGAGGACAAATATCCTTCTGAGGGGCTACAGTCATCACCAACCTATTCTCAGCCATCCCCTACATTGGTCAAACCTTAGTAGAATGGGCATGAGGCGGATTCTCAGTAGACAACCCCACACTAACACGATTCTTCGCCCTCCACTTCCTCCTCCCATTCATAATTGCAGGCTTCACCACAATCCACCTCACCTTTCTACATGAATCAGGATCAAACAACCCCCTAGGCATTATATCAAACTGTGACAAAATCCCATTCCACCCTTACTTCTCAATAAAAGATATCCTAGGCTTCATACTCATACTACTACCACTCACAACCCTAGCCTTATTCTCCCCCAACCTCCTAGGAGATCCAGAAAATTTCACCCCAGCAAACCCCCTAGTAACACCCCCCCACATCAAACCAGAATGATACTTTCTATTCGCCTACGCCATCCTCCGATCCATCCCAAACAAACTAGGAGGAGTCCTAGCCCTCGCTGCGTCAGTACTAATCCTATTCCTAATCCCCCTCCTCCACAAATCAAAACAACGCACCCTAGCTTTCCGTCCACTATCACAACTCCTATTCTGAACCCTCATCGCCAACCTCCTTATTCTGACATGAGCAGGCAGCCAACCAGTAGAACACCCCTTCATCATCATTGGCCAACTAGCCTCTATCGCCTACTTCACAATCCTCCTAATCCTATTCCCCATCATCGGAGCCCTAGAAAACAAAATACTAAACTACTAACCACTCTAATAGTTTATCAAAAACATTGGTCTTGTATACCAAAGAATGAAGACTACCCCCTTCTTAGAGTTCAACCACCCACTCAGAAAGAGAGGACTCAAACCTCCATCTCCAACTCCCAAAGCTGGTATCTCTACACTAGACTACTTTCTGAACCCCCATCTAACTGCTCGAATAGCCCCACGAGACAACCCCCGCACCAACTCCAACACAACAAACAAAGTCAACAATAACCCTCAACCCCCCACTAAAAACATCCCCACCCCACAAGAATAAAACATAGCCACCCCACCAAAATCCAACCGAATCGAAAATACACCCCCAGCATCCACAGTAACAACACTAACCTTCCAACACTCCATAAACCCACCCATTACCATCACAATAACAAACACTAAAACAAGTCCAACACCATAACCAACAACACGCCAATCCCCTCAAGTCTCCGGAAAGGGATCTGCTGCCAAAGACACAGAATATACAAAAACCACTAACATTCCACCCAAGTAAACTAAAAACAGTACCAATGAAATAAAAGAAGCCCCCAAACTCAATAACCACCCACACCCTACAACAGACCCTACAACCAAACCAACAACTCCATAATAAGGAGACGGATTTGAAGCAACCGCCAGCCCACCCAAAACAAAACACGATCCCAAGAAAATCATAAAATAGGTCATAGCAGTTCCTGCTTGGCCTCTCTCCAAGACCTGTGGCTTGAAAAGCCACCGCTGATTAATTCAACTACAAGAACCTACTCCACCCCACACCAAAAACACCTTATAATGTACTCTCCTACATTATGTACCCCCCCTTACCCCCCCACACAATAACTCTGCTCTACAAGCAAGTTGTATGTATGGCTATGCATTAACTTATATCCCTCATTAGCAGGTAATGTTAAGTTATACATTCAAGTGTATGTACTAGGTCCATAGGATGCCTGATGTAATGTCATTTCTTAGTCGTTCAATAAGCTTTCAGAGGATTAATCTTGTAATTAATTTAGGAATGGCTTCATTATTCTGTACTAAACCCATTAGCTGATGAGGTGTACATATTAAGTGGTTTCTAGTAAATGACTGTGCTTGGGTTAAGTAAGTCAATGGTAGCAGACATGGTAATTCAATCATCTCTTGATGTGCCGGTCTCTAAAGTGTTAGGTTATTTATTAATCGTCCTTCTCACGTGAAATCAGCAACCCGGTGTAGATAAGGTTTTACGTTACTAGCTTCAGGACCATTCATTCCCCCTACACCCTAGCACAACTTGCTCTTTTGTACCTCTGGTTCCTCGGTCAGGGCCATATCTCGGTTGACTTAGCACTCGGTCCTCTTCACAGAGTCATTTGGTTGATGCTTGTCTGCTTCTCACCCGTGATCGCGACATCTGGATTGCCTGGGGCACCTCTAGTAATTTTTTTCTTCTAAACTTCTTCAGGCAGCCCTCCGGTGCACCGCGGCGCAGCCATCGAAGACTGTGAGCATTTAGGACGCGTCATTGGACTCTTATTAGCTCTCAGGAATGACTGGATGAGACGGTTTGAGTGTTTGTGGAATCATTTTTACACTGTGCACTTGCTATTTCATTTGGTTGTTGGTGTGTCCACTATCCCCAAATATGGTGTTATTTGGTGAATGCTTGTTGGACATAATTTTACCTACACTTTACCTATTTACACTTCCTCTAATTTCCTTTGACTTCTTAAACAAGACTAGGTAAATTTCAACTAAAAATTTAACAAGTCTTATCAAAAATTTTTTCACATCTTATTCTTATATTTTACATTTCCTTCACCCACTGGAGTTACATTAAAAAAACATACCATAAACAACGTAAATTTTTCGACGTGTTATTATATATTTGTGCACAATTATCACTATTCACACTGCTGAAGTTACATTAAAAAAATAAACATTACTATGCTTAGCACAACTAAGTTCTTATACCCCCAACACAAACGAACACCCCTTCATCATCATTGGCCAACTAGCCTCTATCGCCTACTTCACAATCCTCCTAATCCTATTCCCCATCATCGGAGCCCTAGAAAACAAAATACTAAACTACTAACCACTCTAATAGTTTATCAAAAACATTGGTCTTGTAAACCAAAGAATGAAGACTACCCCCTTCTTAGAGTTCAACCACCCACTCAGAAAGAGAGGACTCAAACCTCCATCTCCAACTCCCAAAGCTGGTATCTCTACACTAGACTACTTTCTGAACCCCCATCTAACTGCTCGAATAGCCCCACGAGACAACCCCCGCACCAACTCCAACACAACAAACAAAGTCAACAATAACCCTCAACCCCCCACTAAAAACATCCCCACCCCACAAGAATAAAACATAGCCACCCCACCAAAATCCAACCGAATCGAAAATACACCCCCAGCATCCACAGTAACAACACTAACCTTCCAACACTCCATAAACCCACCCATTACCATCACAATAACAAACACTAAAACAAGTCCAACACCATAACCAACAACACGCCAATCCCCTCAAGTCTCCGGAAAGGGATCTGCTGCCAAAGACACAGAATATACAAAAACCACTAACATTCCACCCAAGTAAACTAAAAACAGTACCAATGAAATAAAAGAAGCCCCCAAACTCAATAACCACCCACACCCTACAACAGACCCTACAACCAAACCAACAACTCCATAATAAGGAGACGGATTTGAAGCAACCGCCAGCCCACCCAAAACAAAACACAGTCCCAAGAAAATCATAAAATAGGTCATAGCAGTTCCTGCTTGGCCTCTCTCCAAGACCTGTGGCTTGAAAAGCCACCGCTGATTAATTCAACTACAAGAACCTACTCCACCCCACACCAAAAACACCTTATAATGTACTCTCCTACATTATGTACCCCCCCTTACCCCCCCACACAATAACTCTGCTCTACAAGCAAGTTGTATGTATGGTCATGCATTAACTTATATTCCCCATTAACAGGCAATGTTAAGTTATACATTTAAGTGTATGTACTGTGTCCATGACTATGTTCTTTCGTACAAGTTCTTGGTTGTTCATTTTCTATTCTTGGTACGTAAATTAATGTACTTAGTCTGTGGATAGTTTCGATATATTGTACTAAACCCATTAGCTGATGAGGTGTACATATTAAGTGGTTTCTAGTAAATGACTGTGCTTGGGTTAAGTAAGTCAATGGTAGCAGACATGGTAATTCAATCATCTCTTGATGTGCCGGTCTCTAAAGTGTTGGGTTATTTATTAATCGTCCTTCTCACGTGAAATCAGCAACCCGGTGTAGATAAGGTTTTACGTTACTAGCTTCAGGACCATTCATTCCCCCTACACCCTAGCACAACTTGCTCTTTTGTACCTCTGGTTCCTCGGTCAGGGCCATATCTCGGTTGACTTAGCACTCGGTCCTCTTCACAGAGTCATTTGGTTGATGCTTGTCTGCTTCTCACCCGTGATCGCGACATCTGGATTGCCTGGGGCACCTCTAGTAATTTTTTTCTTCTAAACTTCTTCAGGCAGCCCTCCGGTGCACCGCGGCGCAGCCATCGAAGACTGTGAGCATTTAGGACGCGTCATTGGACTCTTATTAGCTCTCAGGAATGACTGGATGAGACGGTTTGAGTGTTTGTGGAATCATTTTTACACTGTGCACTTGCTATTTCATTTGGTTGTTGGTGTGTCCACTATCCCCAAATATGGTGTTATTTGGTGAATGCTTGTTGGACATAATTTTACCTACACTTTACCTATTTACACTTCCTCCAATTTCCTTTGACTTCTTAAACAAGACTAGGTAAATTTCAACTAAAAATTTAACAAGTCTTATCAAAAATTTTTTCACATCTTATTCTTATATTTTACATTTCCTTCACCCACTGGAGTTACATTAAAAAAACATACCATAAACAACGTAAATTTTTCGACGTGTTATTATATATTTGTGCACAATTATCACTATTCACACTGCTGAAGTTACATTAAAAAAATAAACATCACTATGCTTAGCACAACTAAACTCTTGCATCGCTTCCCCAAACTTATAACAAAACTAAACAAACAACCAACTTAAACAACAAACAAGCAACAAACAAGCAACAAATAAGCAACAAACAAGCAACAAACAAGCAACAAACAAGCAACAAACAAGCAACAAACAAGCAACAAACAAGCAACAAACAAGCAACAAACAAGCAACAAACAAGCAACAAATAAGCAACAAATAAGCAACAAATAAGCAACAAACAAGCAACAAATAAGCAACAAACAAGCAACAAACAAGCAACAAATAAGCAACAAACAAGCAACAAATAGGCAACAAACAAGCAACAAATAAGCAACAAACAAGCAACAAACAAGCAACAAACAAGCAACAAATAAGCAACAAACAAGCAACAAACAAGCAACAAACAAGCAACAAACAAGCAACAAACAAGCAACAAATAAGCAACAAATAAGCAACAAACAAGCAACAAATAAGCAACAAATAAGCAACAAATAAGCAACAAATAACGAACACC